GTGAATAGCCGAGACATTGAGGAAGATCCAAAAAGGCATTTCGGGAATCGGTTTGATTCTATTTCTGTTCGTTCCGTTTGAAGAAAGGAAGGATCCCAAAGAATCGATCTTTCTTTTAGTTGCTGAATCTCTGTTTGATCGATCAATTTGTGATATTCCGAATCCTCATTTCTAATGGAATCGAAATGATCTCTGGATTGATCAGAAGATCCTTTCAATTGGCTAGAATCCGTTACTTGAACGAAAATGGATCTTGTGGAATCATATTGAATATTTGACGATACATTCCGTACCTTGCTAAAAAACAGATCCTTGTTTACCAACCAGACATTGTCTAACGAAATCAAATTCTCTCTCGATACGTTCCTCAAAAAATCCGATTCGTGCTGATTCTTCCCCCAGCTAACGAGGAGATCTTGGCGGAATTGCCACATATGAAATTGAGCACAATTTTGCAAAGAAATACCCCACTTGTTTCTCGAGAAGAGATGGGAAACATGCTCAATATCATTTGATTGAATAGTTGCCTCAGCTCCTTGTTGTTTGAAGAAACCCTCCCCTTCAATTGGTCTTTTTTCACGAAAAGCAGACATGAGATAACAAATCAAGTGTTTCCCTAAGATTTCGAATAGCTGTCCCGAATTCAAGTTGATTATGTTTCGCTTCTTTCTCGGAGAAAGACGATCAAACAATTCCCAATTATGGTCCTTACGGATCGGATCATCCGTATAGGATAAAAAAAGAAACTCCATATATTTGCTATCTTTCTCTTTGAATGAGATCTCAATTCCAGCTACGGTTTCATTGGATATCTTACAACTAGAATCCCTCTTTTTTCCGATCCGGTTCCTCCACCACTGCGAATCCCGGTTAGATTCAGATATGATACACTTTTTATTTATTTTAGTTATTGGGAGAACCCAAGTACTCTCTTGCGTATCCATGAAACAACTCTCAGAAATCTTTTTCCCTTTTGGAAGATACAGGAGCGAAACAATCAACCTATTGATATTGGAAGACCAAAAAGATTCTTCCAATGTCTCATTTCTGGGTCCAATGGAATTCATAGGTATAGGAAGAAGCCCCGTCAAATAGAGATTTTTTCTTTCGACCATCTTTCGATTGTTAATACGAGATATAAGGACCGCTACTACAAGCAGTACTACACCTTTGATCGTGAAATATCGATTGCTTGTTGAACCCTGTGAATCGCGTGAAAGTAGGATACTCAAAATTCGGGGGTCAAAGAGTTTCATAAAACGTTCTTGGTGGAAAAAAATGTGAGTGAAAGATCCCACTGAATCGAATTTGATCCATGAATCTAAGAAATAGTGAGAATTCTTGATCTCTCTCAATATCTCTCTCAATTCGAAGATCCAGGATTGGAATTGATGTCGTTTCATTGATTCCTCTTTCATTGATTCCTCTTTCATTGATTCCTCCTAAAGATTTCATTTCAATTGGAATTTGGTTATTCACGATGTACGATGATCCCTGTTAAGCATCCATGGCTGAATGGTTAAAGCGCCCAACTCATAATTGGCAAATTCGTAGGTTCAATTCCTGCTGGATGCACGCCAATGGGAACGTTCAATAAGTCTATTGGAATTGGCTCTGTATCAATGGAATCTCATCATCCATACATAACGAATTGGTATGGTATATTCATACCATAACATATGAACAATAAGAACTAGAATTCTTATCGATACTGGAACTCATAGGGAAGAAAATGGATTTATGGATGGAATCAAATATGCAGTATTTACAGAAAAAAGTATTCGGTTATTGGGGAACAATCAATATACTTCTAATGTCGAATCAGGATCAACTAGGACAGAAATAAAGCATTGGGTCGAACTCTTCTTTGGTGTCAAGGTAATAGCTATGAATAGTCATCGACTCCCCCGAAAGGGTAGAAGAATGGGACCCATTATGGGACATACAATGCATTACAATTACAGACGTATGATTATTACGCTTCAACCGGGTTATTCTATTCCACCTCTTATAGAGAAAAGAACTTAAAGCAAAATACTTAATAACATTAACATGGCGATACATTTATACAAAACTTCTACCCCGAGCACACGCAACGGAGCCGTAGACAGTCAAGTGAAATCCAATCCACGAAATAATTTGATCTATGGACAGCATCATTGTGGTAAAGGTCGTAATGCCAGAGGAATCATTACCGCAGGGCATAGAGGGGGAGGTCATAAGCGTCTATATCGTAAAATCGATTTTCGACGGAATGAAAAAGACATCTCTGGTAGAATCGTAACCATAGAATACGACCCTAATCGAAATGCATACATTTGTCTCATACACTATGGGGATGGTGAGAAGAGATATATTTTACATCCCAGAGGGGCTATAATTGGAGATACCATTGTTTCTGGTACAGAAGTTCCTATATCAATGGGAAATGCCCTACCTTTGAGTGCGGTTTGAACTATTGATTTACGTAATTGGAAGTAACCAATTAGGTTTACGACGAAACCTAGAAATCGATCACTGATCCAATTTGAGTACCTCTACGGGATAGACCTCAACAGAAAACTGTTGAGTAACGGCAGCAAGTGATTGAGTTCAGTAGTTCTTCATAGAAAATTATTGACTCTAGAGATATGGTAATATGGAGAAGACAAAATTGTTTGAAGCACGGACAGAACCGGAAGCGCCCCTTGTTTCAAAGAGAGGAAAGGAAGACGGGTTATTCACATTTAATTTGATGGTCAGAGGCGAATTGAAAGCTAAGCAGTGGTAATTATAAAGATCCCCCGGGGAAAAATAGAGATGTCTCCTACGTTACCCGTAATATGTGGAAGTATCGACGTAATTTCATAGAGTCATTCGGTCTGAATGCTACATGAAGAACATAAGCCAGATGACGGAACGGGGAGACCTAGGATGTAGAAGATCATAACATGAGCGATTCGGCAGATTGGGATTCCTATATATCCACTCATATGGTACTTCATCATACGATTCATATAAGATCCATCTGTCTAGATATCATCATATACATCTAGAAAGCCGTATGCTTTGGAAGAAGCTTGTACAGTTTGGGAAGGGGTTTTTATTGATAAAAAAGAAGAATCCACTTCAACCGATATGCCCTTAGGCACGGCCATACATAACATAGAAATCACACTTGGAAAGGGTGGACAATTAGCTAGAGCAGCAGGTGCTGTAGCGAAACTGATTGCAAAAGAGGGTAAATCGGCCACATTAAGATTACCATCTGGGGAGGTTCGTTTGATATCCAAAAACTGCTTAGCAACAGTCGGGCAAGTGGGGAATGTTGGGGCAAACCAAAAAAGTTTGGGTAGAGCCGGATCTAAGTGTTGGCTAGGTAAGCGTCCTGTAGTAAGAGGAGTAGTTATGAACCCTGTAGACCATCCCCATGGAGGCGGTGAAGGGAGAGCCCCAATTGGTAGAAAAAAACCCACGACCCCTTGGGGTTATCCTACACTTGGAAGAAGAAGCAGGAAAAGGAAAAAATATAGTGATAGTTTTATTCTTCGTCGCCGTAAATAGGAATATTGAAAATAGAATTTTTCGAATTTGAAATTTGATTGTCATGCTTTTACAAAAAAAAAGGAGTTATCCGTTGTGGCACGTTCACTAAAAAAAAACCCTTTTGTGGCTAATCATTTATTGGGAAAAATAGAAAAACTCAATATGAAGGAGGAAAAAGAAATAATAGTAACTTGGTCTAGAGCATCTACCATCATACCCACAATGATTGGGCATACAATTGCTATTCATAATGGAAAAGAGCATTTACCTATTTATATAACAGATCGTATGGTGGGTCATAAATTGGGAGAATTTGCACCTACTCGGACTTTTGGTAGACATGCGAAAAACGATAATAAATCTCGTCGTTAGTTTTTTAATTTCTTTATTTTAACATAAACATATATATGGAATGGAAAAAAGAGTCAAAATAAAATAATAATAATAAATAGTTATAGTTTAATTAAATAATGTTAAGTAGAATAATTGTAGAATAAAACAAATAATAGAATAATTGCTCATCGTCCATTGGTGGGGGTAACCTTATGATAAAGAAGAACTCAGATACTTCAGGTACAGAAATCAAAGTTTTAGCTCAACATATACATATGTCTGTTTTCAAAGCCCGAAGAGTAATTGATCAGATTCGAGGACGTTCCTATGAGGAAACACTTATGATACTTGAACTCTTGCCTTATCGAGCATCTTATCCCATTTTAAAATTGGTCTATTCTGCAGCAGCAAATGCTAGTCATAATATGGGTTTGAACGAAACCGATTTATTTATTAGTCAAGCCCAAGTTAATGGAGGTGCTATTGTGAAAAAGTTAAGACCCCGGGCTCGAGGACGTAGTTATTCAATAAAAAAACCTACCTGTCATATAACAATTGTATTGAAAGATAAATCTAAATAATTTTTATATGAATCTAGATCTTAGATTCATATAAAAAAATAATATATGGATGGAAAGATAATATAATAGAAAAATATGGGACAAAAAATAAATCCACTTGGTTTCAGACTTGGTACAACCCAAAGTCATCATTCCTTTTGGTTCGCACAACCAAAAAGTTTTTCCGCGGGTTTACAGGAAGATGAAAAAATACGAGATTGTATCAGGAATTATGTACAAAAAAATATGAGAATACCCTCTGGTTTTGAAGGAATTGCACGTATAGAAATTCAAAAAAGGATCGATTTGATCCAGGTCATAATCTACATCGGATTCCCAAATCTATTAATCGAGGGCCGGACACGGGGAATTGAAGAATTACAGAAGAATGTACAAAAAAAGTTAAATTCTGTGAATCGGAGGCTCAATATTGCTATCACAAGAGTTGAAAAACCTTATGGACAACCTAATATTCTTGCAGAATATATAGCTTTACAATTAAAAAATAGAGTTTCCTTTCGAAAAGCAATGAAAAAAGCTATTGAATTAACTGAGCAAACGGATACAAAAGGAATTCAAGTACAAATTGCGGGGCGTATCGACGGAAAAGAAATTGCACGTATCGAATGGATTAGAGAGGGTAGGGTTCCTCTACAAACCATTCGCGCTAAAATTGATTATTGTTCCTATCCAGTTCGAACTATCTATGGAGTATTAGGCATAAAAATTTGGATATTCGTAGACGAGAAATAATAATATAATGAATCTATCTTGCTATCCTATCCAGTGATAGAACAAAAAATGAAAAAATGGGTTCTTTTCGTTCAATCAAAAATGAGCAAAACAATAAGTACTAATTTGATTTCTATAAGGTTGAATAAAAATTCAATGGACCATTTGGTAGAATTGCTATGCTTAGTGTGTGACTCGTTGGTTTTTTCTTTAGAGTTGGGATAAAAAAACTATGGACTAATAACTATAGAAACTAATAACCAACTTATTGCTTCGTATTGTCGAGATCCCACAAAGCAGTCACTATATGGTGTATCGATCATGTAGCTGCAGCAACTGCAAATTTGCTTTCATAAAAAAAGCAAATTGGATTGGATTACAATAAATCCGATAAAATTAAGGATTGTGAAGCAAAAATAAAGGGATGTGGATAAATGGGAGGGTGATAGAAAGAGAGACGTAAAATATCAATGGTATAATATGATTCCAATATGTATGGTTTATGAATCATCTCATAAAAAGCAATGTGATAAAGCATCAATATTCATAGGAAAACAAAGTAAAGAGCCCGAGTTAATAAAAACTGAGAAGATTGACTCAAAAACGAATTTAGTTGGGAGCTCCATTGCAGAGTTCAGGCCTAACCATTAATGGAGAAGCTATAGGAACGACGAAACCCGTGACTGCATAGGATTTCATTGAAAACGAATCCTAATCATTCATTGGGAGGGATGGCGGAACGAACCAGGAACTATTTATTCTGAACGGTCATAGAATGGGTTGACCCCTACGAATCAAACAGAAAAGAGTCAATATTCGCCCGCGAAACTCTTATTATTGGATTACAAAATTTTGTGTAATTCGATAAAAATAAAAAAATTAAATTAAGATAAAGGAAAATTCACTACAATCTTAAATATAAATAGATATATAACTATAGCCTAACAATTTGTTATAAACCATTTCTAACCGTTTATTACATATATATATATATTTTTATGAATGCAATGAACTTCCTATGTAACAAAATTAATTGTAACAAATTAATCAAAAAATACCATGATTTTGTTTAACATTCATTATTTTAAAATACATATATATCTGATAAAATACATATATATCTGAAAAATATCTGAAAATACATATGTATCTGTAATAGTAATTAATATTATTGCATTATTTTATTCGCGAGGAGCTGGATGAGAAGAAACTCTCATGTCCAGTTCTGCAGTAGAGATGGAATTGAGAAATAACCATCAACTATAACCCCAAAAGAACCAGATTCCGTAAACAACATAGAGGAAGAATGAAAGGAATATCTTATCGAGGCAATCATATTTCTTTCGGAAAATATGCTCTTCAGGCACTTGAACCCGCTTGGATCACAGCTAGACAAATCGAAGCTGGGCGAAGAGCAATGACACGATATGCGCGTCGTGGTGGAAAAATATGGGTACGTATATTTCCTGACAAACCCGTTACAGTAAGACCCACGGAAACGCGTATGGGTTCGGGGAAGGGATCCCCCGAATATTGGGTATCCGTTGTTAAACCAGGTCGAATACTTTATGAAATGGGCGGAGTATCAGAAACTGTAGCTAGAGCCGCTATTTCCATAGCTGCATGCAAAATGCCTATACGAACTCAATTTGTTATTGCGCGATAAGTATGTAGAACCAAGGAGATGCAGGGGATGAAAAATATGGTAAGGGGGATCCCCTTATTTTTTTATTTCTGGACACATAATATTTCTTTTTTTCCTTTACTCTTTGCATTGAAAGAGCAGACAAAAAAAATAACAATATGATTCAACCGCAGACCCTTTTGAATGTAGCAGATAACAGTGGGGCTCGAGAATTGATGTGTATTCGAATCTTAGGAGCTAGTAATCGCCAATATGCTCATATTGGTGACGTTATTGTTGCTGTAATCAAGGAAGCAGTGCCCAATATGCCTCTAGAAAGATCAGAAGTAATTAGAGCTGTAATTGTGCGTACACGTAAAGAACTCAAACGTGACAACGGTATGATAATACGATATGATGACAATGCAGCAGTTCTCATCGATCAAGAAGGAAATCCAAAAGGAACTCGAGTTTTTGGTGCGATCGCTCGAGAATTGAGACAGTTGAATTTCACTAAAATAGTCTCATTAGCCCCTGAGGTATTATAAATATAGGAAATAGATCAATTCAATCAATTAGTAGATTGTGTCTCAAGTATATACTTTTAATAATTCATAAAAAAACATGTTGATTATATCAAAATTAGAGGACAACTATAATTATAGCTCATCATGGGTAGAGACACTATTGCCGATATAATAACTTCGATAAGAAATGCTGAGATGAATAAAAGGGAAACGGTTCGAATAACATCTACTAATATGACTGAAAACATTGTTAAAATACTTCTGCAAGAGGGTTTTATTGAAAACGTTAGAAAACATCGGGAAAATCACAAATATTTCTTGGTTTTAACCCTGCCACATAAAAGGACTGGTAAAGGAATACAGAAAACTATTTTAAAACGCATCAGCCGGCCGGGTCTACGAATATATTCTAACTATTCACAAATTCCTAAGATTTTAGGTGGAATGGGGATTGCAATTCTTTCCACTTCTCGAGGTATAATGACGGATCGAGAAGCCCGACGAAAAGGAACTGGAGGAGAAGTTTTGTTATATATATGGTGATCCTTCTCTTCTGGTATCCTAATTGGATTTGTAACTTCCCGTCTGTGAAAAAGAGAAGAAAAGTGGGTTATATGACTACTCCGCCATTAGTTGATACTTTATCAAGGAGAGGTCACCCGAAATGAAAGAACAAAAATTGATTCATGAAGGTTTAATTACTGAATCGCTTCCCAATGGTATGTTCCGAGTCCGTTTAGATAATGAAGATATAATTCTAGGTTATGTTTCAGGTAGGATCCGACGCAGTTTTATACGCATACTGCCAGGAGATAGAGTCAAAATCGAAGTAAGTCGTTATGATTCAACCAGAGGGCGTATAATTTATAGACTTCGCAACAAAGATTCGAACGATTAAGTATTTTTTTTTTTTAACATTTCCCTCACGGGGATACAATTTTAGGTTCAAAAACGAAAGAGACTTTTTTCTTTCAAGGAGTAAATTCATAATTTAAAATCATAAATATAGGTAATTATAAATATGAAAATAAGGGCTTCCGTTCGTAAAATTTGTGAAAAATGTCGATTAATTCGTAGGCGCGGACGAATTATAGTAATTTGTTCCAATCCGAAACATAAACAGAGACAAGGATAATCTTTCTTAAAAGGAACTTTCTCTTCTAAAGGAAGGGCTCATATAAAATAAGTAAAAGGTAAAACATGAAATGGATATCTCCGTATATTTCTGACTCATATTTATGAGATGATAAAATATGATTTATGAGACGATAAAATATGACAAAACCCATACCAAGAATTGGTTCACGCAGGAATGGACGTATTGGTTCACGCAAAAATGGACGTAGAATACCGAAAGGAGTTATTCATGTTCAAGCGAGTTTCAACAACACCATTGTAACTGTTACAGATGTACGAGGTCGGGTGGTTTCTTGGTCCTCCGCGGGTACTTCCGGATTCAAAGGCACAAGAAGGGGGACACCTTTTGCTGCTCAAGCAGCAGCGCTAAATGCTATTCGTACAGTAGTGGATCAGGGTATGCAACGAGCAGAAGTTATGATAAAAGGTCCTGGTCTCGGAAGAGATGCAGCACTACGAGCGATTCGTAGAAGTGGTATATTATTAAGTTTCGTACGTGATGTAACCCCTATGCCACACAATGGGTGTAGACCCCCTAAAAAAAGGCGGGTATAAAAATAAGAATTGAACGGATTTCAAGAGAAATAAACAATTCACCAATCTAAATAATAATATATTAGTATGGTTCGAGAGGAAGTAGCAGGATCCACTCGAACACGACAGTGGAAGTGTGTTGAATCAAGAGTAGACAGTAAGCGTCTTTATTATGGACGTTTCATTCTGTCCCCGCTTATGAAAGGTCAAGCTGATACCATAGGTATTGCCATGCGAAGGGTTTTACTTGGAGAAATAGAAGGGACATGTATCATACGTGCAAAATTTGATAAGGTACCACATGAATATTCGACGATAGTAGGTGTTGAAGAATCAGTACATGAAATTTTAATGAATTTGAAAGAAATTATATTGAGAAGTAATCTGTATGGAGTCCAAGACGCATCTATTTGCGTCAAGGGTCCCAAACGCGTAACTGCTCAAGATATCATCTCACCACCTTCCATTGAAATAATTGACACTACGCAGCATATAGCTAACCTGATGGAACACGTTGATTTGTGTATTGGATTACAAATCAAAAGAGATCGTGGATATCGTATGAAGTCTACAAATAACTCTCAAGATGGAAGTTATCCTATAGATGCTGTATCCATGCCTGTTCGAAATGTGAATCATAGTATTTATTCTTATGGGAATGGGAATGAAAAACAAGAAATCCTTTTTCTCGAAATATGGACAAATGGAAGTTTAACTCCAAAAGAAGCACTTTATGAGGCTTCTCGTAATTTGATTGATTTATTTATTCCTTTTCTACACGCAGAGGAGGAAAATGCTAATTTCGAAGAAAAGAAAAACAAATTTACTTTACCCCCTTTTACCTTTCATGATAGATTAGATAATCTAAATAAAAACAAAAAAGGAATTGCATTCAAATCGATTTTTATTGACCAATCAGAATTGTCTTCCAGGACCTATAATTGTCTCAAAAGGTCCAATATACATACATTATTGGACCTTTTGAGTAACAGTCAAGAGGATCTTATGAGAATTGAATATTTTCGCAC